TCCGTTTTGTTGATCGAGGAAGCAAGTGCGGCAAAAGGACTTTTGAGACTTGTTTGATGCAAAATTCTAAGCATCAGTAGGTTTGTTCTCTAAAATGCTTCAAATCTTTTTGTCTCGAATTCAACGAAAAATTCATTTATTTATAGTAGTGAAAAGGAATCGAAATGATAGTCCTTTTACTCCACTACTACTGTAGTGTTGGTCTACAGATTGGGTTGGGTCTTGAATAAGAATGGATAGGTCGGACGGGAAATATAATTCGATTTTTTGTCGGGGGGTTTGAAGAAAAGCCTTGTATACAGACTTATGTAAAGTATATGAACACTTCTGCATTATTAGTTAGATTAATAATCTAATTAGATTTCTTTTTGATTATTAATTTTTTTTTTTCAATTCTACTAGAAATCAGATAAGAACTTGTTAGATGTTATAATTGGATTTATTGAATTGTTTCATCAATTATGTTATCCGGGAATCTTTTTTTGACTCTGTACCAGCGATTCCACTATTATTATAAAATTTTTAGTGAAAATTAAATAAGAAAAGAATACAAGAAAAATTAGTAAACAATAATGAAATAATTCCTTCATATTGATAGCGATAGGAGACAAAATTTACATGGATATAGTAAGTCTTGCTTGGGCTGCTTTAATGGTAGTTTTTACATTTTCCCTTTCCCTTGTAGTATGGGGAAGAAGTGGACTCTAAGGGTACTATTAATTGAGTTAAGGGATCAAACTGTATCAATTGTTTTATAGCTGGGTTCTGCAATTTTTTAACGATTGAATTTAGTTATTTGATTAATACTAATTAATTAAATGCAATTATATCTGCATTTTTTAATTCTATTGTATTCCAGTGGTGGAATGTATTCTATGTATAATGTATAATATTGAAAATACTCTTTCAATCAAACAAATATTTGAATTGTAACCATCTTCGTATTTTGAAAGTCAAGGGAATACAAATAATGGGAAATGGATTCCCATTCCAATCCAAATTGTTTCTAAATAGAATTCGTGGAACCCCCGGATCATCTGTCAATTATTTAATCAATTCATTTTTTGGAATGCTAAAATACTATATTTATAATATCAGAAATTATATTAAATATCCTACCGAATATCATACCGAATATGATACCGGGAAGAATCAGAAATAGAAAAATTCTATATTGATATATATCCATCTATAGATAGTATTAATATGAAAATAAATATTTATAGGTATAGGTAGATGGATTGGTACATATTAAACCCTTTTATTTTTTCAAATCAATAAAACATAGAGTCAAACTTTATAGACTACCATAATAGATAGTATAGTCGAAAGAAATAGATTTGATTTCTTTCGACTATATGGATTTCATAAAATTTTGCTGATTGTAGTCTTATCATTTCATTTAAAACTAAGACCCGAAATTGAAATCCTTTTTTCATTTTTTTATTCAATCATTATCAATCATTGCATTGATAAGAAATCAGAAGTCATTTTTAAGTAAAATTAGTTACTTTGACTTACCGTTTTTACGTAAATTATAAGTAAAAAGGCAGTAGGAACTAGAATGAAGAGTGCGGTAGCTATAAATGCGAGAATATTTACTTCCATAATCTCTATGTTTTCTTTCTCTTTAATTTCTAAAAAAATTAATACTTCGGGATTTAATCCCATATAAATGTTCAATCTTTCGGCGGTAAATTCAATGGTATCAATTTTATCTCGATGATATCAAATCGAATCAATATCACGAATAACAATATCTGAGCTATCAAATCGATTCATAGTCGAGAATTAAATAGTATAACATAGGAAGATCTTTTATCCATACCAAATAAAAAAATTTTACTTTCTGATGCAATCAAAAATTCCTTTTTTATTTCTTTCTTCATCGCAACCTTTACTTTATTATTTATATTATATATTTTATACCTTAAACTAAAAAAGAAATAAAAAAAAAAAAGGGGGGGATCCCTGTTAGAAATAATATTTTTTTTGATTTTATTTATATCCATCGGGACTGACGGGGCTCGAACCCGTAGCTTCCGCCTTGACAGGGCGGTGCTCTGACCAATTGAACTACAATCCCAGGGAATACATCGTATAGCATACATATTCTTACAATTTCATTCAAACCCTTTTTTCTATTTGTTCTATTTGATTTGAGATTCAACCGTTGTACTGTAACTGAAAGAGGCGGGCTTTTTTATATATTGATTTGATATAAAATATATATATGGGTCTGCACTTTAGCGCAGATCGACACGGATTACTCGTAAGCCGTTCGTTATTGCCAAATCAATTGACAAATTAATCATTGAAAAAAAAAAGAGTCTTTTTTTTTTTTTTACTTTAATGTTTTCCTTAGACTTTATACTTACAGATCCTGTACGGAATTTAGCAAAATCCTAATTCCTAATTTGTAGAAAAAATATGTAATGTAATACAGACGTATCCGAGCACATCGGTCATTTTCATAAAACAACAAATGGTGGATCATCAA